AAAGAAATATATATATTTCTTTCTTACCATATCTATTATTTTTAGTGTAGTGTATAAAGTTGTACTTTATAATAAAGCACAGGGACTTCGTGTCGATCAATCTACAATATTATCTTGATATATGTAATGTAAATATCAAGATAATATAATATATGGAATTTACATAGAACCAATTCTTTTTTTTTTTTTTATACATCTTTTTTTGATCAATATTAAAAAACTGTTTTGTCTTACTTTCTAGTTATAATTTATAGATTTCTTTTTATTTGCAATCTGAGTCTCGTGATCTATCGAAAGAATCAACGAAGGAAAAAGCATTAGCGGCATCTATTAAAGAGCCGTAATATTTTTTCTAGCATTCCTAAGAAAAACTGGATTGATCCATTGACAGGAGTTCTATGGTCACTTCTTCGTATTTTAAAAGGGAATAAGTATAATAAAATAATAAACCTCACCAATTTTTAATGCTTGAAACCCTGATAAAGTCAAAATGTAATTTCGAAAAAAAAATAAATAAAAGAATTGGTAAGTGCGCAATATGTGACTCCCAAGTCAAGATCTTATTATGCATACTCTCTTGTTATACAACTACTATGCCTAATTTTTTATCATAGAAATCGTGTATACACTTAAAAAATTTCTTTTTGAGCAGGAAAAAGTAAAGTAAAGAGGGAAACAAAAAAGGGGGGGTCGGGCCTTCTTTAGTATCCATCTAAAACTAAAATTATGGGAAGAGCCCGTTCATTGAAATATAAAATTTAGGACGAATTTGGTTGGAATAAAATTCCAATAATCTGTATCCCTTTGCTTTCGAGATACAAATATGGGAATCCTGGAAATATCTCTTTGATTGAAAGAATTTTATTCATAAAATACATTACTCCACTAGAATCCAATGTAAGGTAATAAATGAAGATATTTTTTAAATAATTCAAAACATGTTGCAGAACGATCTAGAAAACAATTGATATGGTTTGATTCCTCAATCAATTCGTAGTACCTCTAGAGTCCACTTCTTCCCCATACTACGAGTGAAAGGGAAAAAGTAAAGACTACCATTAAAGCAGCCCAAGCGAGACTTACTATATCCATGTGAATTATGTCCCCTATCTCTATGAAGGAATTATTCCATTATTGCTCATTAATAATAGTCGAATCAACGGCGCAGAGTCAAAAAGGGACTCTGACCGAACACTGTTGATGAACTAATCCCAATAACTTCTACTAAATTCCTATACGACTTTTAATTGGGAAAGACTAAACACAAGTAAAATAGGCAATGACACCTTAATGGAATGTTACGAATGGAACATATAGGAATAATAAGGCCTGTTCTTTTTGCCCGTTTTTATCTTTATATAAGTTAATTACTTTATATAAGTTAATTATACTCTCCATTCAGTCTAATATTGAATGTGAACGCTCATAAATTCTCGTGAGTCTGTATAGATATATAGTAAGTACTCTTATTATTAAGTATATTTAAGTATATGTATATAAAGGCTTTTCCGGTCTTTACACAATTAAACTGCTAATTTAATTAGATTTCGTATCTGGTCTATCCAACGGAATTCAAGACTTAGCCAGTATACACTACATTAGTAGTAGAATAGAGGAGAGGGGATCTGGAAGTCGTGATAGCCCTTCCACCATTAGAATCTTTTTAATCCTAGATGCAAAGATTTACTATAATCTTTTAGAAAACACCCAGGCCGAATGCACAATCCGTTTCTGCTGCCGGGGAAAAAGGGGTGAGTTATATATCAACAGAACATAATAAGAGATTTCGAGTCTTTTATTGATCAGGCGACACCCGGATTTGAACTGGGGAAAAAGGATTTGCAGTCCCCCGCCTTACCACTCGGCCATGTCGCCAAAATAATACAAAAAAAATAGATGGAAATTTTTCTGCTTAAGGTTGGATTACTGAACCACTTTTTTGTACTTGTATATTGAAGCCTTTTTTTATTAATTCTTTTTATTAATTCTTTTCCGAAAATAAGGGCCTTTTTTTGATTTAATTTGATCCACTTCTTCGATTGATTCTATAGTATCTCAAAACACACAAACACAGTGCCTAAAAACTTCCCCTCACTTTTCTATTGAAAAGTAAAATGTGTATTTAAAAAAAACAAGTTGATGGCAAATTTGAACCATGAACTGTTGACTATTGACTCCTGGCTGCAAATTCATGAATGAGTCTTGGATTTGAATATCAAATTTTGTTTTCCTAATGACACAAGAAACTAAAAAATGATACATAACTAATCAGTGTTTATTCAGTATTTTTTATTTTCAATTTCTCCATTTCAATTATAACAATATAATTATAACAATATATATGGGTAGATGTAAACCCCAGAACATAAATTGTTACACAGATATCTAATTGGTTATCTTATTTATATATGTTGCTTATAGGGAATTCTCATAAAATTTTTGTGTTTCAAATTTGAATTTTCATGGAATAAAAATAGAAGGGCAATATTAGGGGAAGACT